TCCAGGAATTAGTCACTTCAACAGTCTTCGATGGTTATACGGGTATCCAAAGTACGAACGAGATGGATGTTTGTTGTCCTAACCATTCTTTTTAGTCCCAATCCCGATAAGGCAGGAAAGGGGTAAGTCATTTTTCACAAAGTTTTCGTATTGTTGATTCCTAAGTGTAGTGCTTTTTTCCCTATGCCGCCTATTGGTACTAGTAGAGTAGGATTGCCCCAGTAGAACCTATAGGTGTAACCTTTCGCTCAATACTAAAAATAAGCATAGCATCTGAGGCTGCGTCAATCGGGGATACACGACAGAAGGAGTTGTTCAATTTTGAAACTTCACCTTCAACAAGCGCGGATTTCTTTCAAGAATTCAATAATATATCAAAAATATATAATTATATATAGTATTTTTCTTTATATCCCGAATCAGATAATCATGAATGATATATTTTTCTCGTAAGACTGGTGTAAAAAAAAATATATAATAAAAATCAAATCACACCATCTCGGTAATAGGTAAATGCCTCTTTTTCTCCTGAAGTTGTTGGAATTATTCGTAATAAGATATTGGCCACGATTGAAAAGGTCTTATCAATAAAATTTCCATTTATCCTCGATCTAGGCATAGGTATCAATCCATTCTATAATTCTTCTCATTACCCTCGTGGAAAAATGATCCCACAAGCAAAGTAATTGTACAATACGAAATAGCATAAAAAAGATTCATAAAAAAAAAAATAAAGATACGAACCTACTACGACTACTCGTACTCAAATAAAAAAATTGCTCCTTTATGCAGGAATTCATACTAACTATTTGAATACGATTCGAATTCATACAAATAAAAATGTAGTAGTATACCAATATCAATGAAGCGTTCTCATCGAAGCTGAAGAATCCAATAAATTTTCTATGCTGTAAATCTATGTTGTGTTGTGGACATAACGAGTATACAATCAAATCGTAATATTAATATACTGGTAATTATTCATTAATTTTGGATAGATCTATGGAGTAAGGTATTTTTTGATGAGAACTTTAAAACTAGAAAGGAATCTGCAAATTTTTATGTAATCGTAATTTAAGTTTCAATAGAATCATGATGTAAAGATATCTATTAATTATAGCTATAGACTCAAAAGTATAAATATAAAAAAGATAAACTCATCCATCAGTTGAGCCGTTCCAACACAAAAAAGAAAAACCTTTTGATTTGAATCTCCTGAGTCTTAAAAAAAAGATTTTGATAAAAAATTTACCTATCCAAATAAGAATCGAGTATGAATATGAAATATGGGTTACTCGCTATTTATTCGGTTTCTGGATCATAATCATTGTTATAGGAGAGATGGCCGAGTGGTTAAAGGCGTAGCATTGGAAATGCTATGTAGGCTTTTGTTTACCGAGGGTTCGAATCCCTCTCTTTCCGTACCTTCACCCCATTCATCAACATTCTTGACCACAAAAAAAAAAAAGTATTAACAGTTAAATTCTTTTTTTTTATTTGAATATTTCGAATTGCTGTAGTATGTAAAATACTGGAAAAAGTGGACAAGGAATAAAAACCTCTCTACCGATCTATGTTTATGATACATGAGTGTGATAAAAATACGGAGCAAACCCCTTACTTTGGTGAAAGGGACAAAACTGTCCGAACTTTTTTTAGTTTCTTTTAGTTAGGTTTAAGTCTGACGGGAATAATATTCTACGACTAACAATTCATTTATTTTCAAACCAACCCACTTACTATCTATTATTTGATTTACTAATCCTTTATATGGGAATGGGTGAAGAGTCAAATGTTTTGGCAATTCCTCGCGGGGGGATGCATCAAGATAATTTTGAACGAGAATTTTTGATTTTTGTTCATCCCTCGCCATAATAAGATCTTGGGGTTTGCAACGATAACTTGGTATATCTACTATACGACCATTAACTAAAATATGTCTATGGTTAACTAATTGGCGGGCTCCAGGAATAGTCGGAGCCATACCCAAGCGAAAAAGGATGTTATCCAAACGCATTTCAAGTAATTGTAGTAAAACCTGACCTGTGGACCCTTTGGCTTTTCTGGCAATACAAACGTATTTCAGCAATTGTCGTTCTGTAATACCATAATGAAAACGTAATTTTTGTTTTTCTTCTAGACGAATACGATATTGAGATCTTTTACCGGAACGCGATTGATTTCTAAGATCACTTCCACCTTTAGGCCTTTTATTAGTTAGTCCCGGTAAAGCCCCCAGACGGCGTATTTTTTTGAAACGAGGCCCTCGGTAACGCGACATAAAGACTCCTTTTTTTTTATTGATATTTAATTTTTAAAATAAACCTAAATTAAAGCTAAACTAAATGAAGCAAAATTTCCTGAAGTATTGTACAAATAATGAGAGGAAATGGGAGGAATTTTATAAATATCCAAACTACCCCCTTTAGCTTATTTTATTATTGTAATTTTTTAATTTTTGATTCGTTATTCTATTCTTGATTATTAAAATTTTATATTATAAATATTATAATAATATTTTTATTTATTATATTTATATCTTTTTTTATTTGTATTTTTTAGGCTATATATATATATTTTTTTTTTTTTCGAAGTTCTAGTTCGATAATATATAACTATAATCTAAATATAATTAAAAATGAAAATATTCTGATTATATATAATAATCATTATCAATCATATAAACATATAAAAAAAGTCTAACAAATAAATAAAAGCCGGCTATCGGAATCGAACCGATGACCATCGCATTACAAATGCGATGCTCTAACCTCTGAGCTAAGCAGGCTGATATAACAGATACGTAGAAATTCAATAAACTATATACTCATTAATATTCTATTATTCATCTAATTTATGTATGAATATAGATAAAAATCCAATTTAAAATAAATATTGAATTGAGTATAATATATAAGATAACAATTACTATAATGATCAATAGTAATTTCTTTGATAATTTTATTTTTATTTATTGATATTTATAACATAGTATAATTATACGTTTATTTTGTTTTTATTAATAAAAAATATCTGAATTAATATAGTGAATCTTGAATTAAAATAAATAAAAATAATTATAGTTTATCAATTTGAATTACATAATTACAAGATCCATTATTATATAATATAAAGATCTAAGATAATAATAATTTAAAAATTTAATTTTAATACAATTTATTTTATAAAATATTTAAAAATATGAATAAAATATAAAATTTACTAAAATATTAAACATCTATTCAATTATTAGTAATTAATATTAGTTGGAATTATAAATTCATAATTAAATTCATTCAGTTATTCATGAATTCGAATAACAAAATATAATAATATTCTACTAAAATTAGAAAAAAAAAAAGAATCGACCCTTTGAGTATTACCAATTGTCTGGGAAAAGGAAGAGGTCGTATATATTATAGTAGATATCCATTCCTATTGAATTGCAGATACAGAAATGATAGAATCATTTCTGATTGGATCAAATTGAAACTCCCGCTAAAGATGACACAAAATAGGAAAAAAGGAAAAGGCTTTCGGCATATGAATTTTTCGCTAAATAAATTCAATGGTTCGGGCCGAAATGAAATAATCAAAAAAAGACTAATAGAATCGATTAAATGAAAAGGACATCACACCAAGATCCGAGTCTGAAAAAGGGGGATATGGCGAAATTGGTAGACGCTACGGACTTAATTGGCTTGAGCCTTAGTAGGGAAACCTACTAAGTGATAACTTTCAAATTCAGAGAAACCCTGGAATTAATAAAAATGGGGCAATCCTGAGCCAACTCCTGTTTTCAAAAATAAAAAAGTAAAAAAAAATTCTTAAAGCGATAATAAATAATGGATAGGTGCAGAGACTCAACGGAAGCTGTTCTAACAAATGGAGTTTACTGTGTTGTTATAAGAATTATTCCATAACAACTGCAAAAAAAAAAGATGAAGAAGAACCCTATATCTAGATAAATACGTACTAGAAATACTCTCAAAAATAAAAAAACGTATTAATGACGGCCAAAATATGTCTTTTTTACCTTTTGTATAGGAAAAAATGGAAGAATATTAATTTATAAAAGTATTCACTCCATGGTCTGATAGATCTTTTTTTTTGGACGAACTGCTCAATCGGACGAGAATGAAGATAGAGTCCCATTCTACATGTCAATACTGACAACAATGAAATTTATAGTATGAGGAAAATCCGTCGACTTTAGAAATCGTGAGGGTTCAAGTCCCTCTATCCCCAAAAAAGCTCTTTTGACTCCCTAACTAGTAATCCTATTTTTTCGTTAACGGTTAAAAATGGGTCCTATTCCTCATTTCTTCTTTTTTTTTTCTTTTGTGGAAATTTTTTTCTCTTATCACAATATGTGATATAAAGGATACACGTACAAATAAAAATCTTTTGAACAAAGAGTAATCATTTGAATGATTCATAATCCATACCATAGAATTACTTGTATTCTATTCAATCTTAAACTTCTATTGAAGCTAACATACAATAATAAATTCCGGGACCTATATAATCCCTTTTAATACTTTTTTTCGTCCTTTGGTTTGACATAGACTCCCATTATCTAGTAAAATAAAAAGAGTAAATGATGTTTTGGAAATGGTCGGGATAGCTCAGCTGGTAGAGCAGAGGACTGAAAATCCTCGTGTCACCAGTTCAAATCTGGTTCCTGGCATCTGAATCATTTGCATAGTATCGATTTGGACAATTAATGCATATGTATCGATCTACATATTCGTTAATAGTCTAGATGAAATCATGACACATACGTAACTTAGTTCATCGAGGTGTCTAGAGATAGACCCCATCTATTTTATAGATGGGTAAAGTAAAGAGTATATAAAATATATAAAAAAAATATATAAACGAAGGGGATTATGTTTCCTCTTCCTTTTTTATTTTTTATACTGTATCTGCTCTTTTTAAAGTAAAAAAAAAAGAACAAGATTAATACTTCATAAATCAAATATTCGAAAAGGTTAAAT